GGTTATTTCGTATCCGCCCTTTTCTTTTCGTATTATTTTCTTTACTATACCCGCTGCTGTAGCATTATAAACAGTATTGTTACTCTTGCTTCCGTCGGGATAAATCTGACCCCTTCCCCTGTTACCGCCTACATATATGGGATATTTTAAAAAGTGAACATCTTTCTTAGTAGCAGGGTCCGGTGAAAGAATAGGAAAGGTGATTTCACTATATTTTTGCCCCGGAACAGGGCCTATCACAAGAATATTTTTTTTATTTGGTCGGTAACTCTGAAAAGAAAGATTGCTTATTTTTTCTTTCATCTCGGGAGAAATACGATCGGTTGGAGCCAACTCAAACCCCTCGGGTAAAATAAGAACAGCTCCTACATTCAAACCCCCCTTCTTGCCATTAGCAAGAACTTGTTTTAGTTGCATATCATAAGGAATTCGAACAACTGCTTCAAATACAGTATCGGGAAGGACCGCTTGTGGAACCTCAATATCCACAGGTTTATTAGCTAAATGACAATTGGCACATACAATACGACCGGTCGCTTCTCGGGGATTTTCATAACCCTGCTGTGCAAAAATGGGATATGCATTTGAAATGGATGACTGAGTTATTATATATATAATGAGTGATACGGAAATGGATCGAGTAATCTGTTCTTTTATCCAAGAAAGGGTATTTATAGTTTGCATGGTACAATTTTTGATCCCGAAAATTTCTACAATAAATTGGGTAGGTCGCTAGTATAGTTCCCTATCCACTATTCTGCTATTTACTGAAATAATCTTACTGGAATATTGGAGGACTTTCCTGCCTTGGATGGGTAGAACGAGTCAGTACGGTTTGGAATGCTTATGCCCAAAGTACCAAACATTCTAATTGAATTAATATCAGTAGACCTTTTTTCAGTCATTCATTGAATGATAAATCACTACAAGTGATGGGGATACACGATTTAAATAACGGAAAATCCAATATTTCAAAATTGTATCTAGAATGACTGGAAAGGTGGAAACAAGGCCAGATATAATTTGATCGTTATGAGAAAATCCAAAATCTTGGTAGATATAGCCAATCATTAGTTCCCAACCGTGGGGTGAGTGGAATCCGATACATAAATCGGTTAATAAAAGAATAGAAAATGCTTTTATTGTGTCGCTTAGGTTATATAGGAATTCCTGAACCCAAGAGTTAAGAGTAATAAGTTCTTTCTTACCTATAATAGAATAACCACTTAGAATAACGAAACAGATTATATTGGTCGAGAAGGACAAAATTGTATGGATACAATCTTCATTGTGCAGCTTGATCAATTGAATCGTTTCTTTATGGATTCCGATTCCTATACGAAGCTTTTTTAGACGTGTCTCCGGATATTCCTTTATCATCTCGTCCAACAGTAGGAGCTCCTCTAATTCTAGGAATTTTTCTAGAAGACTCTTTTCTGGAATATCATTCAAAAGAGTTTCGGATTGCTTGGTATTCCACCAATTAGTAACCCAAGATTCCAGACTTTTATTAAATGTTAGAAAGCTCCACCAGGGTAAAAAGACTATAGATACAAGAACTAGAAGGGGAATAAATGCTTTCTTTTTTGCCATTTTTTTTAGAAATTTTTAATTTAATAAAGTGGCCTCATTCGTCGACTCTACGCGATCTAATATTTTTTATTTTTTTTTTTTCACCAGAGTTCTATTCCAAGGTATCGAATCATTTTCTTTTTTTTATTTGTGATTCGGTAATGAGTCCTTGATAATTTTGAAGAATCTTACAAGAATACAGAAATCGAATAAGAGTCCACTTCGAATGCGAAAATGCGAAAAAAGGTTTCCAGCTATTTCAATTGGTCAAATTCGAAGCAATTCCTTCCTTTAGATGACTCCCCGAAAACCCACTTTAGTTTTCGTTAAGGAATTCGGATTTCGAGACAAAAAACTCTCCAAATATTGCAAAAAAATTCGCTGACTACCATAGCACAAAAAGAATTGAGATAATTTTCTGAATGTGATAATCAAAACGTCGGGTCATTCATTAAAGAGAAGAGAACGAAAGAGGGGAGAAAACGACACATCAAGAAAGATAATTAATTTACATGAGCTATTTGTCTCTAACCTATCAATTCAAAATATTGAAACTCAAATCAAAAATTTTCTTTATTTCAAAATGTTTTGGGATGAATCTATCCTTATTTCGATTTGGTGCTAATGAATTGCGTCAAGTGGATTTCCATACGCATAAAATCTCGTTTTTGCCGACAAAAGCAACCCCCCTTTTTTATGTTCCATATAATATACGTTTGCTTTGACTCGACTCGAAGGGATGTTCTGACGAAAATTTCGTTAAGTTATACCATAGATAAAGTTATACAAAAGGGGATTGTAGAGTATTTTCTACCCCCAGCCGAGAATCAGAAAACATTCATTGTTCGGTTCATTTCAAAATACTTCAATCGGTACGCGCAAGAAATAGGCTAATTCAGCAGCTTTTTGTTCCATTTCTCGTGGAGTCAAATTCTCATCAGTACGAGTCAAAGGAACGGCCCCCTGGCCTCTGATTTCTAGATAAAGGACACGACGAGGATAAATACCCTCTTTAAGTTCTATTCTGATAGATTGAATATCATTTATAAGGAATCGGAGGGAGATGCGACGATTTTTTCCCGGAAATCCCCAACGAAAAATACACACTATTCCTTCTTTTTTATCGAATAGATCATAACCACTACCTACATTCCACGAAATTGTGCACCACAAATAGGAACTAATAAAGAGACCTGCGATCCCATAGAAAGACATCACGATCCCCTGTGGGAAAAAAATTATTTGTTGAGAGGGAAATAAAGATATCAAATTCCTACCAAGATAGCTGGAAGTTCCAACTAATAAAAATCCTAATGAACCTAAAAAAAGGATAAAGGCCCAGCAGAAATTACTTGTTTTTCGAGACCCCCTTATAAGTTCTATCCATATACGTTCTGATCGCCAATTCATACTAATCTAGTTGCATTTAATTTTACTTAATTGAATTGATAGAATAACCAAAATGAATTTCACTTATACTTTACTTAAACTTAACGCTATTTTGTTTCTTAAGTAACTCTCATCAACTAGCACTATTCTAATGTGAACCTGTCGGGGTAATTAATAAAAAAAGTTCGATCGAAAATAAGAACGTCCCCTTCATATGACCCCGCCCTAGATATCTACAAGCATCGACTTTCTATTTGAAACATGGACCGACCCGTCTTGATCTATTGATTTGAAAAAAGAATTTACCCCTATATCAGGTTTCGCATGTCTTGCACTTATGTTCGAAAGAAATCATGCATTATACCATATTCCACTTTCCAATAAATAGATATCTGTGTTATGACTCAATCAAGTCTAAGTCTTGAAAAAATGTGATTTGGCCTCACCATCCGGCCTAAACAATCTTGTTTTTTTGAACATGAAGAAATAAAGAAGCCATTGCAATTGCCGGAAATAATAGGCCTACGAAAGGAATAAAAATAGAGGGAAGGTTTATATCTGTCATAGAATGGGTACCTCGATTTACTATTTGTACCTGTTTGTTATATTGTTCGAAAATTATCTGAACTGAATTCTATATAATTATACTAATTATATCTAAGTGAGTATAGTATATACTAAGTTCAAGAAATGTAGAACTAACTAAATGAACTGAATTCGCCTTCGACACAAAAAAATATATGTTTGATAATCAACTTTTTTATTCTTCATCTTTTCTTCTTCTTTTGCTCTTGTCTTTTAATTCAATATCAATAAAGAAAGAGTTGCTTACAAAGTCCCGAAAGATTCGTTATAATTTGATTCAAGAGATATTCTCTTGTTAGTCAAAATGGAAAGTCTTCGACAAGAAATATATTAAGATGCAAAAGGCTATTTTTTTCGAATTTTCCAGATGTAAGAAAGGAAGATAAAATTCGTTTTCTTTGCCATATTTTCAATTTACAGAAGTAAGAATGTTGATAGAATATAGGTTCTCTGATTAGTAATCAGGATATGAAATCAAATAAAAAAATTGATCTGCAACTTTTGATTCTTTATATTCTATATAGTTATAGAATTAGTATGGCAACCGCGAAAACCCCATCCCCATTATTCTATTATGATTGATTCTTTATCATTTGGACTTTGATTGATTACGATAACTAACTACTTTTTTTGCCACAAATAAATAATTGACCTTACTGCTCAATCGAATTTTGATTTAAAGGCAAGAAAGCGTGCAACTGAAATAACTCACTTAGAACGCCTTTTAAAGGATTACGTGGTACAATTGGATCAAATAAACCCTTATCGAATAAATATTCAGCTTCTTGTGAACCTTCAGGTACTGTCGTATTCAATGTTTCTTCAATTACTCTTTTACCCGCAAATGCAATGTAGGCATTGGGTTCGGAAATAATGATATCTCCCAACATACCAAAACTAGCTGTCACCCCCCCAGTAGTAGGGGATGTAAGAATTGATACATAGAATAGCCTTTTATTTGATTGATAATCAAATAAAACCGACGAAATTTTAGCCATTTGCATCAAGCTCAAACTTCCTTCTTGCATGCGTGCCCCGCCGGAAGCACACACTATAATAAGGGGTAGATTTTTATTAGTAGCATACTCAATCAAACGAGTGATTTTCTCTCCTACTACGGACCCCATACTACCTCCCATAAACTGAAAATCCATAACCCCTATTGCTACAGGAATGCCATTTAGTTGACCTATACCTGTTTGAATGGCTTCGGTTAACCCTGTCTCTTTTTGATAAGAATTAATACGATCTTTATAGGGTTCCTCCTCCGAATGAAATTCAATGGGATCCGTTGAGACCATGTCTTCATCCATAGGATCCCAAGTACCTGGATCAATCGATAGTTCGATTCTCTCTGAACTACTCATTTTCAAATGATATCCGCATTCATCACAAATGTTCATTTTTGACTTCAACAATTTCTTATAATTTAATTCATAACAATTTTCACATTG